CTTTTGCTTCTCTATTTTCGTTCTTTATCATAAAAGTTTTCCCCCGCCAATGAATGATAAGTGCCTAGGTGAAGTATAGTATAAGAAAAGTCAGAAAAGTCTAAGTCTTATTAGTATACTCTAAAAAGAAAAGAAATATACCTATACTCTTACTATAAGATAAAAGATAAAGACTCTTAAGTCTAAATACTATTAAGATAAGGCTTTTCTTTTCATATGAATACTTAGTAGAACGACTAACGACGAGATTTATTATCGTTTCTCGCGTGTCTCACGAAAGTTAGAGTAGGTGCGAATTCTCCCAATTTGTGACCGACCATACGATCTGTGATATAAATAGGTAAATGTTCCTTTCCATTATGAATAGCGATTGTATGGCCAATCATTGTGGGTATAATGGTAGATGCCCGAGACCAAGTCACTATGATTTCTTTCTCCTCCCTCCTGTTGAGTTTTTCAATTCTTCCCAATAAATGATTAGCTACAAAAGGATTTTTTTTTAGTGAACGTGTCACGGCTGATTACTCCTTTTTTTACATTTTTTAAATTGGCATTCTATGTCCAATATCTCGATCTTAATCTGAAGTCTAATGATGAATGGAAAAAAGAGAAAATCCTTTAGCTAGATAAGGGAAGGGGCGGATGTAGCCAAGTGGATCAAGGCAGTGGATTGTGAATCCACCATGCGCGGGTTCAATTCCCGTCGTTCGCCCATCACATTATTTCCAATTCCAAAGATTCGATTTTCAATGTTCCTATTTACGGCGACGAAGAATAAAACTATCACTATATTTGTTCCTTTTCCTGCTTCTTCTTCCAAGCGCAGGATAACCCCAAGGGGTTGTGGGTTTTTTTCTACCAATTGGGGCTCTCCCTTCACCGCCCCCATGGGGATGGTCTACAGGGTTCATAACTACTCCTCTTACTACAGGACGCTTACCTAGCCAACACTTAGATCCGGCTCTACCCAAACTCTTTTGGTTCACCCCAACATTACCCACTTGTCCGACTGTTGCTAAGCAGTTTTTGGATATCAAACGGACCTCCCCAGATGGTAATCTTAATGTGGCCGATTTACCCTCTTTTGCAATCAGTTTCGCTACAGCGCCTGCTGCTCTAGCTAATTGTCCACCTTTTCCAAGTGTGATTTCTATGTTATGTATGGCCGTGCCTAAGGGCATATCGGTTGAAGTAGATTCTTCTTTTTTATCAATCAAAACCCCTTCCCAAACTGTACAAGCTTCTTCCAAAGCATACGGCTTTCTAGATGTATATGATGATATCTAGACAGATGGATCTTATATGAATCGTATGATGAAGTACCACGTGAGTGGATATATAGGAATCCAAATCTGCCGAATCACTCATGTTATGATCTTCTACATCCTAGGTCTCCCCGTTCCGTCATCTGGCTTATGTTCTTCATGTAGCATTCAGACCGGATGACTCTATGAAATTACGTCGATACTTCCACATATTACGGGTAACGTAGGAGACATCTCTATTTTTCCCCGGAGGGTCTTTCTAATTACCACTGCTTAACTTTCAATTCGCCTCTGACCATCAAATGAAATGTGAATAACCCGTCCTCCTCTCTTTGAAACAAGGGGCGCTTCCGGTTCTGTGCGCGCTTCAAACAATTTTGTCTTCTCCATATTACCATATCTCTAGAGTCAATAATTTTATATGAGGAACTACTGAACTCAATCACTTGCTGCCGTTACTCAACAGTTTTCTGTTGAGGTCTATCCCGTAGAGGTACTCCAATTGGATCAGTGATCGATTTCTAGGTTTCGTCGTAAACCTAATTGGTTACTTCCAATTACGTAAATCAATAGTTCAAACCGCACTCAAAGGTAGGGCATTTCCCATTGATATAGGAACTTCTGTACCAGAAACAATGGTATCTCCAATTATAGCCCCTCTGGGATGTAAAATATATCTCTTCTCACCATCCCCATAGTGTATGAGACAAATGTATGCATTTCGATTAGGGTCATATTCTATGGTTACGATTCTACCAGATATCTCTTTTTCATTCCGTCGAAAGTCGATTTTACGGTATAGACGCTTATGACCTCCCCCTCTATGCCCTGCGGTAATGATCCCTCTGGCATTACGACCTTTACCACAACGATGTTGTCCATAGATCAAATTATTTCGTGGATTGGATTTCACTTGACTGTCTACGGCTCCATTGCGTGTGCTCGAGGTAGAAGTTTTGTATAAATGTATTGCCGTGTTATTAAGTCTTTTGCTTTAAGTTCTTTTCTCTATAAGAGGTGGAATAGAATAACCCGGTTGAAGCGTAATGATCATACGTCTGTAATGCATTGTATGTCCCATAATAGGTCCCATCCTTCTACCCTTTCCCGGGAGTCGATGACTATTCATAGCTATTACCTTGACACCAAAGAAGAGTTCGACCCAATGCTTTATTTCTGTCCTAGTTGATCCTGATTCGACATTAGAAGTATATTGATTGTTCCCCAATAACCGAATACTTTTTTCTGTAAATACTGCATATTTGATTCCATCCATAAATCCATTTTATTCCCTATGAGTTCCAGTATCGATAAGAATTCTAGTTCTTACTGTTCATATGTTATGGTATGAATATACCATACCAATTCGCTATGTATGGATGATGAGATTCCATTGATACAGAGTCAATTCCAATAGACTTATTGAATGTTCCCATTGGCGTGCATCCAGCAGGAATTGAACCTACGAATTTGCCAATTATGAGTTGGGCGCTTTAACCATTCAGCCATGGATGCTTAACAGGGATCATCGTACATCGTGAATAACCAAATTCCAATTGAAATGAAATCTTTAGGAGGAATCAATGAAACGACATCAATTCAAATCCTGGATATTCGAATTGAGAGAGATATTGAGAGAGATCAAGAATTCTCACTATTTCTTAGATTCATGGATCAAATTTGATTCAGTGGGATCTTTCACTCACATTTTTTTCCACCAAGAACGTTTTATGAAACTCTTTGACCCCCGAATTTGGAGTATCCTACTTTCACGTGATTCACAGGGTGCAACAAGCAATCGATATTTCACGATCAAAGGTTTAGTACTGCTTGTAGTAGTGGTCCTTCTATCTCGTATTAACAATCGAAAGATGGTCGAAAGAAAAAATCTCTATTTGATGGGGCTTCTTCCTATACCTATGAATTCCATTGGACCCAGAAAGGAGACATTGGAAGAATCTTTTTGGTCTTCCAATAGAAATAGGTTGATTGTTTCGCTCCTGTATCTTCCAAAAGGGAAAAAGATTTCTGAGAGTTGTTTCATGGATCCGCAAGAGAGTACTTGGGTTATCCCAATAAAGAAAAAGCGTATCATGCCTGAATCTAACCGGGGTTCGCGGTGGTGGAGGAACCGGATCGGAAAAAAGAGGGATTCTAGTTGTCAGATATCTAATGAAACCGTAGCTGGAATTGAGATCTCATTCAAAGAGAAAGATAGCAAATATCTGGAGTTTCTTTTTTTATCCTATACGGATGATCCGATCCGCAAGGACCATGATTGGGAATTGTTTGATCGTCTTTCTCCGAGGAAGAAACGAAACATAATCAACTTGAATTCGGGACAGCTATTCGAAATCTTAGGGAAAGACTTGATTTGTTATCTCATGTCTGCTTTTCGTGAAAAAAGACCAATTCAGGGGGAGAGTTTCTTCAAACAACAAGGAGCTGGGGCAACTATGCAATCCAATGATATTGAGCATGTTTCTCATCTCTTCTCGAGAAACAAGTGGGGTCTTTCTTTGCAAAATTGTGCTCAATTTCATATGTGGCAATTCCGCCAAGATCTCTTCGTTAGTTGGGGGAAGAATCAGCACGAATCGGATTTTTTGAAGAACGTCTCGAGAGAGAATTGGATTTGGTTAGACAATGTGTGGTTGGTAAACAAGGATCGGTTTTTTAGCAAGGTACGGAATGTATTGTCAAATATTCAATATGATTCCACAAGATCTATTTTCGTTCAAGTAACGGATTCTAGCCAATGGAAAGGATCTTCTTCTGATCAATCCAGAGATCATTTCGATTCCGTTAGAAATGAGAATTCAGAATATCACACATTGATCGATCAAACAGAGATTCAGCAACTAAAAGAGAGATCGATTCTTTGGGATCCTTCCTTTCTTCAAACGGAACGAACAGAGATAGAATCAGATCGATTCCCGAAATGCCTTTTTGGATCTTCCTCCATGTCCTGGCTATTCACAGAACCTGAGAAGCGGATGAATAATCATCTGCTTCCGGAAGAAATCGAAGAATTTATTGGGAATCCTACAAGATCAATTCGTTCTTTTTTCTCTGACAGATGGTCAGAACTTCATCTGGGTTCGAATCCTACTGAGAGGTCCACTAGAGATCATAAATTGTTGAAGAAAAAACAAGATGTTTCTTTTGTCCCTTCCAGGCGAGCGGAAAAGAAAGAAATGGTTGATATATTCAAGATAATTACGTATTTACAAGATACCGTCTCAATTCATCCTTCGGAACCATATCACATCCCGAATCTGGTTCCGAAGGATGAACCGGATATGGACAGTTCCAATAAGATTTCATTCTTGAACAAAAATCCATTTTTTGATTTCTTTCATCTATTCCATGACCGGAACAAAGGGGGATACGCGTTACGCCACGATTTTTTTGAATCAGAAGAGAGATTCCCAGAAATGGCGGATCTATTCACTCTATCAATAACCGAGCCGGATCTGGTGTTTCATAGGGGATTTGCCTTTTCTATTGATTCCTACGGGTTGGATCAAAAAAGATTCTTGAATGAGGTATTCAACTCCAGAGATGAATCGAAAAAGAAATTGGTTCTACCTCCTCTTTTTTATGAGGAGAATGAATCTTTTTCTCGAAGGATCAGAAAAAAATCGGTCCGGATCTACTGCGGGAATGAGTTGGAAGATCCCAAACTAAAAACAGCGGTATTTGCTAGCAACAACATAATGGAGGCAGTCAATCAATATAGATTGATCCGAAATCTCCAATATTATGGGTACATAAGAAATGTATCGAATCGATTCTTTTTAATGAATAGATCCGATCGCAACTTCGAATATGGAATTCAAAGGGATCAAATAGGAAATGAGACTCTGAATCATATAACTATAATGAAATATACGATCAACCAACATTTATCGAATTTGAAAAAGAGTCAGAAGAAATGGTTTGATCCTCTTATTTCTCGAACTGAGAGATCCATGAATCAGGATCCTGATGCATATAGATACAAATGGTCCGATGGGAGCAAGAATTTCCAGGAACATTTGGAACATTTCGTTTCTGAACAGAAGAATCCTTTTCAAGTAGTGCAAGTAGTGTTCGATCAATTACGTATTCATCAATATTCGATTGATTGGTCCGAGGCTATCGACAAAGAAGATTTGTCTAAGTCACTTCGTTTCTTTTTGTCCAAGTCACTTCTCTTTTTGTCCAAGTCACTTCGTTTCTTTTTGTCCAAGTCACTTCCCTTTTTCTTTGTGAGTATCGGGAATATCCCCATTCATAGGTCCGAGATCCACATCTATGAATTGAAAGGTCCGAATGATCAACTCTGCAATCAGTTGTTAGAATCCATAGGTGTTCAAATCGTTCATTTGAAGAAATTGAAACCCTTCTTATTGGATGATCATGATACTTCCCAAAGACCAAAATTCTTGATCAATGGAGGAACAATATTACCATTTTTGTTCAAAAAGATACCAAAGCGGGTGATTGACTCATTCCATACTAGAAAGAATCGCAGGAAATCCTTTGATAACACGGATTCCTATTTCTCAATTATATCCCACAATCGAGACAATTGGCTGAATCCCGTGAAACCATTTCATAGAAGTTCATTGATATCTTCTTTTTATAAAGCAAATCGACTTCGATTCTTGAATGATCCACATCACTTCTGGTTCTATTGTAACAAAAGATTCCCCTTTGATGTGGAAAAGACCCGTATCAATAATTATGATCTTACATATGGACAATTCCTCAATATCTTGTCCATTCGCAACAAAATCTTTTCTTTGTGCGTCGGTAAAAAAGGATCTCTTTTTTTGGAGAGAGAGACTCTTTCACCAATCGAGTCACAGGTATCTGACATCTTCATACCTAACGATTTCCCACAAAGTGGTGATGAAACGTATAACTTGTACAAATTGTACAAATCTTTCCATTTTCCAATTCGATCCGATCCATTCGTTCGTGGAGCTATTTACTCGATCGCAGACATTTCTGCAACACCTCTAACAGAGGAACAAATAGTCAATTTGGAAAAAACTTATTGTCAGCCTCTTTCAGATATGAATCTATCTGATTCAGAAGGGAATAACTTGCATCAGTATCTCAGTTTCAATTCAAACATGGGTTTGATTCACACTCCATGTTCTGAGAAGTATTTACCATCCGGAAAGAGGAAAAAACGGAGTCTTTGTCTAAAGAAATGCGTTGAGAAAGGGCAGATGTATAGAACCTTTCAACGAGATAGTGCTTTTTCAAATCTCTCAAAATGGAATCTGTTCCAAACATATATGCCATGGTTCCTTACTTCGACAGGGTGCAAATATCTCAATTTCACCCTTTTAGATACTCTTTCAGACCCATTGCCGATACTGAGTAGTAGTCAAAAATTTGTATCCATTTTTCATGATATGATGCATGGATCAGATATATCACGGCCAATTCCTCAGAAGATTCTTCCACAATGGACTCTGATAAGTGAGATTTCGAGTCAATGTTTACAGAATCTTCTTCTGTCCGAAGAAATGATTCATCGAAATAATGAGTCACCCGTTCCATTGATATGGGCACATCTGAGATCAACAAATGCTCGGGAGTTCCTCTATTCCATCTTTTTCCTTCTTCTTGTTGCTGGATATCTCGTTCGTATACATCTTCTCTTTGTTTCCCGAGCCTCTAGTGAGTTACAGACAGAGTTAGAAAAGATCAAATCTTTGATGATTCCATCATACATGATGGAATTTCGAAAACTTCTGGATAGGTATCCTACATCTGAACTGAATCCTTTCTGGTTAAAGAATCTCTTTCTAGTTGTTCTGGAACAATTAGGAGATTCTCTGGAAGAAATACGGGGTTCTGCTTCTGGTGGCAACATGCTATTGGGTGGTGGTCCCGCTTATGGGGTCAAATCAATACGTTCTAAGAAGAAATATTGGAAGATCAATCTCATCGATCTTGTAAGTATCATACCAAATCCCATCAATCGAATCATTTTTTCGAGAAATACGAGACATCTAAGTCGTACAAGTAAAGAGATCTATTCATTGATAAGAAAAAGAAAAAACGTGAACGGTGATTGGATTGATGATAAAATAGAATTCTGGGTCGCGAACAGTGATTCGATTGATGATGAAGAAAGAGAATTCTTGGTTCAGTTCTCCACCTTAACGACAGAAAAAAGGATTGATCAAATTCTATTGAGTCTGACTCATAGTGATCATTTATCAAAGAATGACTCTGGTTATCAAATGATTGAACAACCGGGATCAATTTCCTTACGATACTTAGTTGACATTCATCAAAAGGATCTAATGAATTATGAGTTCAATAGATCCTGTTTAGCAGAAAGACGGATATTCCTTGCTCATTATCATACAATCACTTATTCACAAACCTTGTGTGGGGCTAATATTTTTCATTCCCCATCTCCTCATGGAAAACCCTTTTCGCTCCGCTTAGCCCTATCCCCTTCTAGAGGTATTTTAGTGATAGGTTCTATAGAAACTGGACGATCCTGTTTGGTCAAATACCTAGCGACAAACTCCTATGTTCCTTTCATTACGGTATTTCCGAACAAGTTCCTGGATGACAAGCCTAAAGGTTATCCTATTGATGATATCGATATTGATGATAGTGACGATATTGATGATAGTAATGATGACCTTGATATTGATACGGAGCTGCTAACTATGACGAATGTGCTAACTATGTATATGACGACGAAAATAGACCGATTTGATATCACCCTTCAATTCGAATTAGCAAAAGCAATGTCTCCTTGCATAATATGGATTCCAAACATTCATGATCTGCATGTGAATGAGTCGAATTACTTATCCCTCGATCTATTAGAGAACTATCTCTCCAGGGATTGTGAAAGATGTTCCACTGGAAAGATTCTTGTTATTGCTTCGACTCATATTCCCCAAAAAGTGGATCCCGCTCTAATAGCTCCAAAGAAATTCAATACATGCATTAAGATACGAAGGCTTCTTCTTCCACAACAACGAAAGCACTTTTTCATTCTTTCATATACTAGAGGATTTCACTTGGAAAAGAAGATGTTCCATACTAACGGATTCGGGTCCATAACCATGGGTTCCAATGCGCGAGATCTTGTAGCACTTATCAATGAGGCCCTATCAATTAGTATTACACAG